CTTAGGGCGCAATATAATTTAAGTGGTCAAATACTATTTTGGTAAAGCACCTTGAATCCACTGGATAGTAAAGGATCTTGGATCCAACGCAGAACCCTTTGTGAATGAGAGATATAAAGACGAGAAAGACCAATGAAATCAAGTTTCAAGGTTGTAATTGAATGGTAAAGTTTGATTTGATTACCATTAACCTCCAGAATAGTTAACGAGTTTTTCGGTTTGATTCACATCTCCAAAAGGTCTGAGTTATATTAAGGTAAGGTGGCCAAAGGCCCCTATGGTCCAGTGGTTACGACCTCTCTCTTTCACGGAGAAAACGAGGGTTCAAGTCCCTCTAGGGGTATACCAATACTCAAGACTATAGGAGTGGGATTTTCTATCAAGTGATCCATCTTTGTCAAGTCCTTCTAATAGTCTACTCAGTGGGACTTTGTATTTTATATAAAGTGATATGTATTTGTCAAATCTGCCTGGGAGACGAAAGGAAGTTGATTATGGAACGTCTAAAATGAATTAGGCGTTGGGTCGATGCCCGAGTGGTTAATGGGGACGGACTGTAAATTCGTTGACAATATGTCTACGCTGGTTCAAATCCAGCTCGGCCCAACAATTTGTCAATCTACTATCAGATGGTAGAACCCTCTTGTTCTTAAAAAATACCTGATACGAAAAAATACCTGATACGAGAGAATAAAAAAGAATCCAAAATTTCTGCTAGATCTCTTCTTATTTCCCTGGGATTGTAGTTCAATAGGCAAGAGCACCGCCCTGTCAAGGCGGACGTTGCGGGTTCGAGCCCCGTCAGTCCCGACGGATCCAATAAGTACATCAATTCGCCTCTCGATTTTCTGTGAAAGAAGGGACAGAGAGCATAATTGAATTCCGAAGGGGTTTCCCTTCTTTTTTTCAGGATTCTGTCGAAGAAAGAACAAACCCTAAACTAAAAAATAACTAAAATAGTGAAGTTGATAGAATATTCCATCTTTTCTCCCGCGACTCATCTTTCTCATACTTATTTGTCTTCCAAAGAAATTTAGATCATTAAAATTTAGAACCTAATTCCTCTCTTTTTCCACTTCGCTTGTATTGTTTGTTGGGTTTTTTTAGTTGGGGCGGGTGGTTAGAGTTCGTTTGATGGTTCTATAAGGAAGACCTAAGGAAGGTAGGTTATAGAAAATAAAGAAAAGAAGGATAAATAAAGTAAAGGGGTTTTTGATTGGTCCGGGAATCCCATTTTGGATTCAGTATGGATAAAAGATGTTCGTATGTTATACTATTCAATTCTCGACGACGAATTAATTTAATAGCTCAGATATTGTTATTCATGATATTGATCCGATTCAAGATCATCGATAGGTAATGCATTCATTGAATTGACAGGTGAAAGATTTATCATCTCTATGGGATTAAATCCCGAGTTATTTTGAAAAAAAAAAACGATGAGATTATGGAAGTAAATATTCTTGCATTTATTGCTACTGCACTGTTCATTTTAATTCCTACTGCTTTTCTACTTATAATTTACGTAAAAACAGCCAGTCAAAATGATTAATTACTTTAAATGAAACTTGACTTCTGAATTCTTATCAATAGTTGAAGAAATCAAATGAAAAGTATTCTATTTTTGTTTTGCGCCTTAAATGAAATCAACGGGCTATAATCGGCGGTATTCTATGAGATCCGAGAGTATGGTAAGTAAGAAATTGATTTCTTACTTATCATACTCTCTATTAGTGTTATAGTAGTGTATAAAATTGTTTCTAATAAAGTTGGTATACTATATTAGCTTCTATCTTCAATATATGTAGTTATTAATCCATATATGGAATTTACGTAGGACCCAATTCTATTTCTTTGATACATCTATTTATTCCGATGAATCTGAAATAATTGTTTTGTTTTACTGTTATAGAATACATTGATCCACTATAATCCAATGGAATTTGGAAACGAAGATATTTTGATTTGAAAATGATTTCAATTCAAATCAAAAATGCGTTGCAGAACGATCTATAAAACAATTGATACCGTTTCATTCCTCAACTAAATTAGGAGTGCTTCTAAAGTCCACTTCTTCCCCATACTACGAGTGAAAGGGAAAATGTAAAGACTACCATTAAAGCAGCCCAAGCGAGACTTACTATATCCATGTGAATTATGTCCCTTATCTCTATGATAGAATTATTCCATTATTGCTCACTAATAATAGTAGAATAAATGGTCCAGAGTCAAAAAGGGATTCTGGGCGAACACTATTGATGAACCAATCAAAAAATCCATTTCAAAAATTTCTATATGATTTATAATCGGGAAAGACTAAACACAAGTAAAATAAAAAATCAAAACTACAAAGGAATGTTACTAATGGAACATCTAGTAATAAAATAAGAGGGCACATTCCTTTTTTTCTTGCCCTTCAAAGTAAAAATAAATCAATTGCTATCTATTACAAACTTTTTCCTATTTGATCTAATCCGTACCCTTTCCCGATTGTCTCTCTGAAGGAGTTGGGAGATAGTATATTATACTTTTGACGAGAGGTTAAAAAAAAAAAAAAAAAAGAATCATTTTTTTCATGTTTTTTTCTATAAATTATCCATCTCAATCTAATAGTGATTGAATGCCTGAACACTCAGAGATTCTCGCGAGCCTATATATGTAGATTACACAGTATAGAAATAGAAAGAACTTCCCCCAACCAGTAGTTAAATTATCTCCAATCAAGACCCAATAAGTAGACATTACATTAGTAGTAGAAAGGAATCGGGAAGTCTTGCTTCGACCATTAAAATCAAACATTAAAATCAAATCTTTCTTTTCATTTTGGATTCAAAGATTTCCGATTTCCAATCTTTTACAAAATCCCCAGAACGGATGTTTAGAATCAACCAAGTATTAACAGTCCCCTTATTCTGTTCTGGCTGGGTAAAATTAGGTTGAGTTATATCAGCAGAACAGAATAAGAGATTCCGATTCGTTTGCTGATGAGGCGGCACCCGGATTTGAACTGGGGAAAAAGGATTTGCAGTCCCCCGCCTTACCACTCGGCCATGCCGCCAAAACGATACACAATAGGAGAAATTTTTACCTTTTTTGTTGGATTACTCAATTTTAGTTTATTGTACTTGCATCCCCTTTTGAATCCTTTTTCTAACTAAACTTATCAAAATTAGAAAAAAACCCTTTTCCCCTTTTGATTGTCCCTTCGATTGATTGTATAGTATCTCAAAACACACAATGCCAAAAAGCTTCCCCTCACTTTTCTATTGAAAAATCAAATGTATATTTTCACTCAAAAAAACCAAAATTTATGACAAACGGGATATTCGTTGACTGAGAATTCGTCAATGATTCTTGGATTTGAATCTAAAATTTGGTTTGCCAAACGACATAAGAAAATACAAATTGATACATACTTGATTTATCCTTTTCTTGATTTATTCTTTTGAATCAAAAATCCTTCTCAATTTCCATTATAACAAAAATGATAAGTATATGTAAACCCCAGAACGGAAATTGTTACACGGGTACTAAATTGGCTATTTAGAGTATGTTGCCTATAAATAAAAAAATGAAGGGAATTTTTTGTAACAAAAAAAGGCCCGGCTGGGTATTGACCGGGCCAGGCCAAAAAGGCACTTCGAATAAAATAAAAGCAAGAAGGTCTTCTTTTTTTATCTTTCTATTTTGATCTTTCGAGCATCTAAATGGAATTGCTAATTCTATAATAACGATAAAGAATGTGAAAGAAATACTTAATTTAATCCTTACTTGATGTGTAATGTAACATAGTAATTATCTTTTTCAATTGGGAGAGATGGCTGAGTGGACGAAAGCGGCGGATTGCTAATCCGTTGTACGAGTTATTCGTACCGAGGGTTCGAATCCCTCTCTTTCCGTTGATGACTTTCTATTTTTTTTCTAGTTAAGTGTGTGGAATAGCTAAAAGAAAATAAAAATATGAAGAAAATTGTAAAATAAAGCAAGAAAAACAATTTATTCTTCACGTCCAGGATTACGTCCTGGATCATTGGATAGGAATCCAAAGATGAAGAGAGAAACAAAGAATATTACTACTGTGTAAACGAAAAGTTTGAGAGTAAGCATTACACAACCTCCAAGATCATTTTTTGAAAAAGAAAAACGAGAGAAAAGAAAAGATAATAGATCCTCCATTTTTATATCACATATCTTATTTTGACACCAAGAAATGAATTCTAAAATAGAAAAGAATGTTCAGAAATTCAAATGAAGTTGTGAAGTTGAAATTTTTCAAAAGAGTCTTTGATTACCAGAAATCACTTTCATACCCCCAATTAGATGTTGTAAGCGACCCTAAGCTAATAAGGTATTTTGCCGGAAAGGAAAAAGGATTAAAATCGGGAAATGGAGCGAGCCGGATTTCTCACGGCTATTCGATCATTTCAATGTTTGAATTGAAGGTTCATACTGTCAGACTTATTTGATCTTATCAAATGTTATCATTTTTCTCGAATAAATCATGAATTCTACATGAATTCTATAAGATACTATTAAAGATCTTATCGAAAACTTACAGCAGCTTGCCAAACAAAGGCTAAAAGAAAAAAGAACAGGGGTATTACTGGCATAACATCTACGATTGGATTCAAAAAAGCATAGGCTTCGGGCAATTTGGCGAAGAAAAGACTACTCGGATAAAGGGCAGAATTAAGACAGATCAAACTAAAGATATTAAGCATAACAGACATTTTTTTCGTCGAGATAATTGCATTTTGATTGAGTTATTGATATAAGGAAAAATGAAGAAAGTAAGGTAGACAAAAAAATCCTTCTTTTTCCACTCAATCAAAAATCCTCCAATTCTCAAAGGAGACTAGAAGAAATCATACTTTCATACAATATCTTAATTGAATTATATGTAATGATCAATAAATTAAGTTGAATTCTAGATATACACATGTCAAAATCCTAGCAACGAATCTATAATATCTATAATAAATTCTATAAAGAAGAAAGGTTTTCTATAGATAGTTGGACTGGAATTGACGAACACTTAATACCAATATTATTCTTTATTAGTATTAGTGTCCAATAAAAATAGAAATGGGGCGTAGCCAAGCGGTAAGGCAACGGGTTTTGGTCCCGCTATTCGGAGGTTCGAATCCTTCCGTCCCAGAGCATATCCCCTGTACCCGAATACTTCTTTTTTGTTCAACAAGGTTCTGTTTCACGGTCTAATATTGGATAGAATAGTATTCCTCTTTCTTTTTTTTATTTTGAATGATTCTTTTCGGAATCATATCTGAATTTTTCACAAACTGAACTAAATCGAGTTCAAATGACATGCAAAAGTAACTAAACCCTTTTGATAAAGATAAGATGAGATGTAGAAAGATTACTTAACCTCAGGTTCAAATATGAAAATACATATAAAAGAGGAAGTGCTTAGCCTATAGGTATGTATTGTTATCAGGTATGTATTGTTATCCTATTTCAGTGACAAAAAGTCTTTCTATTTTTGTGAAAAAGGGTTTTCATACTTACTTAAAAAATGAAAATTTAAATATTTAACAATTATATTTATTTTCATTTTAAATATTTAACAATTATATTTATTTTCATTGTTCGATCTATTTAGATTATTTGCTTTACATCATTGAGAATTCCATTCGAAAAGAAAAAATGATCTTTATTATGATAATCAAATGGAGTCTTTACTGTAAAACTTGGCTCAAATCATGATATAGAAGTAAGAAACTTTTTCAAGTAGAAAGATTTGTAATGATTCTTTATGGATTGAATCTTTGGGAAGTTTTGGGAAGTTGGAATTAGTAAGTCTATCTTATTGAGTCACTTGAAGAGGCAGAGTCAAATAGAATTTATTTATTTAGAATTTCTTTATTCGTGTGATTTCTGTTAGTTATGTTATTTCTCTATTTAGATTTCTGGATATTTCTGTTAGACATTTTTTGAGATAGAGATTTATATCAAAATGTTCCATTCATACAAAAAAGCCGGGGTCTTGCTAATATTTATTCATAAAAATATTGATTATCTATGTAGCTGTAGCTAAGAAAAAAGAGAAATAACTATGTCTCTGTACCGACTGAACCAATGACTATTCATGATTCCATAATTGAATCAATTCCATACCGGTTCGAAATTAGAGGAATGTTATGGTAAAACTTCGTTTAAAACGATGTGGTAGAAAGCAACGTGCGACTTGAAGGACACGATCCGTTGTGGATTCTTATTCTTACATCCACCATTTTATATAGGAATGAAGGTGCTCTTGGCTCGACGTCGTTTTTCTATTCTACTAGAACCCTTCTTTTTTTATTGGGTTGTAATTGTAATGTAAATAGTTTGCGATGGAGCTCGAGTAGAAAGTATTGATTAATTTCTCAGGGGCAACGATCTAGGGTTAATGCCAATCAATAAATTGGAACAACTTCGTAAGTATATCTTCGATATAGAAATCGAAAGGATCCGATTCGAGCAAATTTTAAACAAATTTGAAAATCCAAAAATTTTTGTTGGAACGGCTAAAACTTTTCGATTCACGGTGTATCGTGCACGAATAAACCATCGGTATGATTCTTTGATAGAAAGAAATCACAAAAAGGGGTATGTTGCTACCATTTTGAAAGGGTTAAGAAGCACCGAAGTAATGTCTAAACCCAATGATTTAAAACCAAGATAAAGGATCCCAGAACAAGGAAACGCCACTTCAATTGTCTCACGGATCCAAATACAGAATCCAAATCTATTTTAAACGAGACGAAAAAGGGAGGGTTAAAGACCACTCAAAAAATAAAAAGATTAATATCTTTAAGATATTTTAAAGATATTTTAGAATTCTTGAACTTGAGTTATGAGTACAAATGATTTTTTTTCAGGAAGAAAGCTAAAAAAAAAAAAAAAAAAAAAAATGACTATGAGTTAAATTATAGACTAATTTTTTTATGGAGTCCTTTCCTATTTATTAGAATTTTATCCATAGACAAAACTTCTAATCATTTTTTCTCGAGCCGTACGAGGAGAAAGCTTCTTATACGGTTCTAGGGGGGGGTTTCTTTTTCATCTACATCTATCCCGATGAGCCGTCTATCGAATCGTTGCAATTGATGTTCGATCCCGAAGAGAAGGAAGAGATCTTCGGAAAGTGGGTTTTTATGATCCTATCAAGAATCAAACTTATTTAAACGTTCCCGCTATTCTCTATTTCCTTGAAAAAGGCGCTCAGCCTACAGGAACTGTTCAGGATATTTTAAAAAAGGCAGAGGTTTTTAAGGAACTTTGCTCTAATCAAATGAAATTCAATTAAATTAAGGAAATAAAAACTAAGGATAGGATAGTGATTTCTATATCATTTTGGATATCTTTTCTATACTATGTTTTTTTATTTCCTTATTTTTTTTCTTGCTCTACTTATTTTCTTGCTATCTTCCTATCTATTTATCATTGCTTTTATAGAATCTTTTTCTAAGTAAACCTTATTTGGTGGATCCTTACAAATATAGAAAATTCTGACATTACCTGCAGTTTTCATTCGAACTCTAATACCAAGTAAGAAACAAGGAATCGAAGTTCGTTATTCGACTTATTATATATGGATTCAATACACTATTGATTGCATAAATCCTTTTTCTACTTTATCTTTATTTATTCTCCACCTAAACTAAAAATTTTAGTATATATGCATATTCAGTGCCAATCCAACACAAGTCTTTTTTTTTTCCTTTTTTTCAATTTGAGTTCTTGTACTTTTTCCATCGTATTCTTTTATTAACCTTTATATTGACAATATTGTATCGAACAAATATAATTCATCGTGATAAGCAGCTCTATTTATTTCTGTCCCATAGGTTTTAGGTTTGATTTTTTACCTGTTGATTCAAATGATGGGTTCGTTGGATTAGCGTTGCTACTCGGATTTTTGGTTGAAAAAGTGGATAACCTAGAAATAGGGGATAGTCCAGCATTTTTTACATTTCTTTCTTTTGATTTATTTCTTTTTCGGGAAATTTTTTCGTAGATTACGTAGATTTATGGTTTGATTTAATCATTTTTTTATTCTGTTTATTCTGATTGTATCTACATATCCTTTTTCTATGTGGGTTGCTAACTCAACGGTAGAGTACTCGGCTTTTAAGTGCGGCTAGGATCTTTTACACATTTAGATGAAGCGAAGGATTCGTCCATACCATCGGTAAAGTTTGGAAGACCACGACTGATCCTCAAAGGGAATGAATGGAAAAAATAGCATGTCGTATCAATTAAGAGTTCTGAGAATATTTTATTCTTTCCGGCTCAAGACAAAGCCTTCGTTTAAATTATTCAAAGGGGCAAATAGAAGTCAATTTTAAGTTGGGTCGAATTAAGAAATGGATAGGGCCCCATGGCTTCAATTAATTTCATTTTGATTATAGGGAAAGAAAAAGCAACGAGCTTCCGTTCTTAATTTGAATGATTACCCGATCTAATTAGACGTTAAAAAAATATTAGTGCCCAATACGGGAAGGCTTTCTCCCAGGAATGTATTCTTGATTTTTTAATGAATCCTAAATATTACCATCCTCCATTCCATAATGGAGAAGTATGTGTATAAGAAACAGTATATTGATAAAAAAATTTCCAAAATCAAAAGAGCGATTGGGTTGAAAAAAGTAAAGGATTTCTAATCATCTTGTTATCCTATAATGAAAACAAAGGAAAAAGATAGGATAGAGAATCTGTTGAGAATTTTATCTGTATCCGAGGTATCTATTCGGTTTGTACTATAATACCTTGTTTTGACTGTATCGCACTATGTATCATTTATAACCCCCAAAATCCTCTACCCTTAATTTAATTTAAATCAAATTTCAAATGGATAAATTCCAAAGCTATTTAGGGCTAGATAGATCTCACTACTTCTTATATCCCCTTATCTTTCAGGAGTATATTTATGTACTTGCTCATGATCATGGTTTAAATGGATCGATTTTGTTGGAAAATGCAGGTTATGACAATAAATCCAGTTTACTAATTGTGAAACGTTTAATCATTCGAATGTATCAACAGAATCATTTTATTCTTTATGTTAATGATTCTAAACAGACTCCATTTTTGGGGCACAACAAGAGTTTTTATTCGCAAGTAATGTCAGAGGTTTCTTCAACCATTATGGAAATTCCATTGTCTCTGCGATTAATATCTTCCCTAGAAAGGAAAGGGGTAGTGAAATCCGATAATTTACGATCAATTCATTCAATATTTTCTTTTTTAGAGGACAACTTTTCACATTTAAATTATGTATTAGATATACTAATACCTTACCCAGCTCATCTGGAAATCTTGGTTCAGGCTCTTCGCTATTGGATAAAAGATGCTTCCTCTTTGCATTTATTAAGATTCTTTCTTCATGAGTGTCATAATTGGGATAGTATTATTACTTCAAATTCAAAGAAAGCCAGTTCTTTTTTTTCAAAAAGAAATCACAGACTATTCTTCTTCCTATATACTTCTTATGTATGTGAATATGAATCTGGCTTCCTCTTTCTCCGTAACCAATCTTCTCACTTACGATCAATATCTTCTGGAGCCCTTATTGAACGAATATATTTCTATGGAAAAATAGAGCATTTTGCAGAAGTCTTTGCCAGGGCTTTTCAAGTTAATTTATGGTTGTTCAAAGATTCTTTCATGCATTATGTTAGGTATCAAGGAAAAGCAATTCTTGCTTCAAAAGGGACGTTTCTTTTGATGACTAAATGGAAATATTACTTTGTCAATTTCTGGAAATCTTATTTTTACCTGTGGTCTCACCCAGGAAGGATTTATATAAAAATAAACCAATTATCCAACCATTCCCTTGACTTTCTGGGTTATCGTTCAAGTGTGCGGCTAAAGCCTTCAATGGTACGCGGTCAAATGCTAGAAAATACATTTTTAATCGATAATGCTATTAAGAAGTTTGATAGTATTGTTCCAATTATGCCTCTGGTTGGATCATTGGCTAAATCGAAATTTTGTA